AATCATAAAAAAAGTTCCTCGAGGGTCATACAAATTAATCGACAATTTGGAACAAGAGGAGGAACAAACCGCATTATTTTTGGGAACATATTTTCCAATTCGTTCAAGAAACTACGAAGACATATTTTTTTTTTATCCCCTAAATCCCCTAAAAAGTGGAAATACTTCTATTAATCCCCAAGATCCTAATAATAATGATGAAACAAATAATGATGAAACAGACTACATTTCTTTGATACGTTATTCACAACAATCGTATTTTGAACGAGACATAATCATAGCTTCGACGCGAGCTAAAAGGCGTAAAACAGTTTTTTGTAAAGCTTTTGAAGCTAATGTACATTCCCCCACTTTTTTGGACCGAATAGACAAAGACCATTCTTTTTCTTTTGCTAGTTACGAGCAAAAAAAAAAAAAATTTAAAAATTGGCTTTGTAAAAACACAAAATTCAAAATGCTAGCTTATACAGATAAAAAGGAAAAAGAAAGTACTAAAAAAAAAGAAGAAGAAAAAATAAATGAAGAAGTACGTATAGAAGTAGCCAAAAGCTGGGATTACATTGGAAGCGCTCTAACAGTAAGAAGTATTGTGTTAGTAACCCAATCAATTCTGAGAAAATATATAATATTACCATCATTGATAATAGTTAAAAATATCGGTCGTATACTATTATTTCAAGTTCCTGAATGGTACGAGGATTTACGGGATTGGTGGAAAGAAATGCATATGATATGCCATTATAACGGGGTTCCATTCTTCGAAAAGGAATTTCCTAAAAATTCAATAGACTGTATTCAGATTTTACTAGACGGGATTAACACTTTTATAGAAGGTATTCAGATAAGAATCCTATTTCCTTTTCGTCTGAAACCTTGGCACAAATCTAAGCTACGAAAAAGGTATAACTATCCACTGAAAACTAAAGAACAAAAAAAGAATTTTTGTTTTTTAACCGGTTGGGGAATGGAAACTGAATTTCCTTTCGGTTCTCCACAAAAACAACTTTCATTTTTTGAACCTATTTTTAAAGAACTCAAAAAAAAACTTATAAAATTGAAAAATAAGTGTTTTCTAGTTCTAATAATTTTAAAAGAAAGAATAAAATTTTTTATATTTCTAAATGTATCAAAAGAAACAAAAAGGGGGTTTAGTAAAAACATTCTATTTCTAAAAAAAAAAATAAAAAAAATCAACCAAATTTTATTATTTGGATTGACAGAAATAGGAATATATGAATTGAGTGAAAATAAAAAAGAAAAAAAGTGGATAAGAAATAAAAATAAAATTCATGAATCGTCCATTAATATTCAATCTACAAATGGCACAACTTTTTCATTGACAAAAAAAAAAATACAAAGACTAACTGCTAGAACAAACACAATCATAAATGAAATACAAAAAATTTCAAATGACAACAAAAAAGAATTTATAAATCTACATATAAATTTTAGTTTTAACAAAATGAGTTATGATGATAAAAGATTGGAATCGTCAAAAACTTTTTTGCAACTATTAAAAAGAAAAAATGGTCGACTAATTCGTAAAAAAAAAAAATTTCTAAAAGTTTTCGTCGAAAAGGTACATATAAATATCTTTTTATATATCATTAATTTTTCTAGAATAAACGTACAACTTTTTTTTTTTGAAAAAACAAAAAAAATTCTTAATAAATACAGTTCCTATAATAACTATATTTACAATACTGAAACAAATCAAGAAAAAATCGATAAAACAAACAAAAATATAACTAAGTTTATTTGCTCTATAAAAGGGTCACTTTATAATATTAGTAATACGAACTTACAAATTTTGTGTGACTTAGCTTATTTGTCACAAGCATATGTCTTTTACAAATTATCACAAAACACGGTTTTGAACTTTTTTAATTTATATAAGTTAAGATTAAGATCTGTCTTTCAATCTAATGTAACATCTCTTTTTCTTAAAAATGAAAAAAAATTTTTTTTTTTTGGAACACATAAACTATTCCATTCCAAATTAAGACATATGAACCTTCGCCATTTTCGAAAAATCCATCAATGTAAAAGTAAGTTAAAGGGTTATTATCAATCTCAGCTCGTACCACAAGAGAGTAGAAATATAGTAAATTACCACCCTATAGTTCAAAAAAAACATTTAAATAAATATTATTCATATGAAAAAAATCGATTCTTTAACTTCAAAAAACAAAAAAATGTTAAAAAACAAGATAGATATGATCTTTTATCATATAATTTTATTAAGTATGAAGATAAGAAGAATTACTTTATTTCTGGATTATCCTTACAAGTAAATAAAAACCAATATATTTTTTATAATTACGACCAAAATAAACGCCAATTTGGTAATATGCTGGTAGGTATTACGGTCAATAATTATCTAGTAGAAGATAATATTATAGGTATAAAAAAAGATCAGAATAGAAAATTCTTTGATTGGATATTTCTCAATTTTGTTTTTAGACAAAAAATAAATACTCGGCCCTGGAGTAATATGGATACTGACACCACAAGTAATAAATATAAAACGGTTCATCAAAATCAAGAGATTAACCCATCAAAAAAAAAACTTTTTGATTGGCTGAGAGTGAATGAAGAAATACTCAATTTCCCTATATTGAATTGCGAACTTTGGTTTTTTCCAGAATTTTTCATAATTTCTAATTCGGATAAAATTAACCCATGGAACATACCAATCGAGTTGCTCCTTTTAAATTTTAATGTAAATGAAATTGTAAAGAAAAAAAGAGATGCTTTTATATCAAAATTTTCATTAGAAAAACAAAATCAAAGAGAAAAAGAATGCACAGTCCAGGCAGATTTTGAATTAACTCTATTAAAAGAAGAAAATTTTATTTGTGCGATAGCAAAGATGAAAAAAGAAAAAAACCAATATATGAACAACGCGAGCGCAGAATTTTATTTATTACTAAAAAAATATTTGTTTTTTCAATTGAGATGTAATGATCTTTTAAATCAAAAAATGATCAATGGCATTAACATATATTGTTTCCTGCTTAAACTGCGAAAGCCAAGAAAAACTATTATAACCTATATTCGAAGGGGGCAAATGAATCTGGATATTTTAATGAGTTGTAAAAATTGCCCTCTTACACAATTGCTTAAAGAGCGAATATTACTTATCGAACCCCTTCGTCTTTCTATAAAAAAGAAAGGACAATTTATTATGTATCAAACTCTAACTATTTCGGTAGTTCAAAACAACAAGCACACAATTAATCAAAGGGACCAAGAAAAAGGTCATGTTGATAAGAAGAATCCTGATAAATTAATTCCAAGGCATCAAAAGATGACTGAAAATCGAACCAAAACCCATTCTGATTTGTTTGTTCCTGAAAGTATTTTATCCCCTAGACGTTCTAGAGAATTGAGAAGTATAATTTCTTTCGATTCTATGAATCGAACAAGTATGCCTCTAAATCCGACATTTTGTAATGCAAATAATCCATTTTTGAATAAAATAAAAAGAGATACAAATAGTAAATTAAACCCTTTTATTTGGCCTAGTTATCGCTTAGAAAATTTCGCTTGTATTAATCGATATTGGTTTGATACCAATAATGGGAGTCGCTTCGGTATGTTAAGGATCCATATGTATCCAACATTTTAAAATGAATTGAACGTGTACTGAGGTAAATACGGGTTAACTTTATTTCACGTGCTATATTTTGTATATTTGGTAATTTTTAACAAAATGAAGATTATAGTAGCACTATTTTTATTGATAAATTGATAAAAAAAATATATCTAGTGAAAAGGGCCAGTAGGGGGGGATTTAATTTTATGGTAAAAAAGGCATTCATCTCGGTTATTTCACACGAAGAAAACGAAGAAAACAGGGGGTCTGTTGCATTTCAAATACTAAGGTTCACTAATAGGATACGAAAACTTTCTTCACATTTAGAATTGCACAGAAAAGATTATTTATCTCAGAGAGGCCTACGAAAACTTTTGGGAAAACGCCAAAAGGTGCTGTCTTATTTGTCAAATAAAAATAGAATACGTTATAAACAATTAATTAATCAGTTAGATATTCGCGAATCAAAAACGCGTTAATTTAAGTTTGAAGGGGCATTTTTAATTATTTGATTTAGTAGATCTTGAATTTTAATGAACTTATTTTTACTTTCAGTAATTCATGAAAAAAGGAATCGAGTAAAAACCTATGAATATACCAGCTACAAGAAATCACCTCATGCTAGTAAATATGGGACCCCACCACCCATCAATGCACGGTGTTCTTCGACTCATCCTTACTCTCGACGGTGAAGATGTTATTGATTGTGAACCAATATTGGGCTATTTACACCGAGGAATGGAAAAAATTGCGGAAAACCGAACAATTATACAATATTTGCCTTATGTAACGCGTTGGGATTATTTAGCTACTATGTTCACAGAAGCAATAACAGTAAACGGACCGGAGTTGCTAGGAAATATCCAAATACCTAAAAGAGCCAGCTATATCCGAATAATTATGTTGGAGTTAAGTCGTATAGCTTCACATCTGTTATGGCTCGGCCCTTTTATGGCAGATATTGGGGCGCAGACTCCTTTCTTCTATATTTTTAGAGAAAGGGAATTAGTCTACGATCTATTTGAAGCTGCCACTGGTATGAGAATGATGCATAATTATTTTCGTATTGGAGGAGTATCGGCCGATTTAACCTATGGCTGGATAGATAAATGTTTAGATTTTTGCGATTATTTTTTAACAAGAGTTACTGAATATCAAAAACTTATTACACGAAATCCTATTTTTTTAGGACGAGTTGAGGGGGTAGGCATTATTGGAAGAGAGGAAGTAATAAATTGGGGTCTATCAGGACCAATGCTGCGAGCTTCTGGAAAACAATGGGATCTCCGTAAAGTTGATCATTATGAGTGTTACGACGAATTTGATTGGAAAGTACAGTGGCAAAAAGAAGGAGATTCATTAGCTCGGTATCTAGTCCGCATTGGCGAAATGACAGAATCCATAAAAATTATTCAACAGGCTATAGAAGGAATTCCGGGGGGGCCGTATGAGAATTTAGAAATCCGATACTTTGCTAGAGAAAAGAATCCAGAATGGAATGACTTTGACTATCGATTTATTAGCAAAAAACCTTCTCCTACATTTGAATTGCCGAACCAAGAAATCTATGTGAGAGTTGAAGCCCCAAAGGGAGAATTGGGAATTTTTCTGATAGGGGATCAGTGTGGTTTTCCTTGGAGGTTTAAAATTCGACCGCCTGATTTTATCAATTTGCAAATTCTTCCTCAGTTAGTTAAAAGAATGAAATTGGCTGATATTATGACAATACTAGGTAGCATAGATATCATTATGGGAGAAGTTGATCGTTAAAATGATAATTGATAGAATAGGAGTACAAGATATCAATTCTTTTTCTAGATTGTTTTTTTTACAACAGGCTTATGGAATTATAAAGATACTTATTCCTATTTTTACTCCTGTATTGGGAATCACAATAGGTGTACTAGTAATTGTCTGGTTAGAAAGAGAAATATCCGCAGGGCTACAACAACGTATTGGACCTGAATACGCTGGACCTTTAGGAGTTCTTCAAGCTTTAGCTGATGGGACAAAATTACTTTTCAAAGAAAACTTATTTCCGTCTAGAGGAGATACTAGTTTATTCAGTATCGGACCTTCCATAGCAGTTATATCCATTTTAGTAAACTATTTGATAGTTCCATTTGGTTCTCGTCTTGTTTTATCAGATCTCAATATTGGTGTTTTTTTATGGATTGCTGTTTCAAGTATTGCTCCCATTGGCCTTCTTATGTCAGGATACGGATCAAATAATAAATATTCTTTTTTAGGTGGTCTACGAGCTGCTGCTCAATCGATTAGTTATGAAATACCATTAACTTTATGTGTGTTATCAATATCTCTACGTGCGATTCGTTAAGACATAAATTGTTCTCCATTTATTCCTTTATGGTGGAACGAGTTGAGTCAATATCTTCATTTTTTTATTCAGTATTTGGCTGGATGAACTAAATCCGATAGTTATATGAGTGAAAGAAAACAGTTTATTTATAAACTAAAAATAGGTCGTAAAAAAATTAAGTCTCATTTTCTATGTATAAGTGGTATAAGTAAGTGTTAGAGAGATGAACGGAAATAAACATAAACAAACGAAAGCCTTTGTCCCAAGAGTAGGTAATTAGTCATCCTAACTTGCCGCGGGCTAAAAAGATATACCACAGTGAGTTTTCATTACCGTTTGGATGTATTATCATACATATTACGTTAACGTAACGGGTGCTTGAACAAAAACGAGTGGATGAGTAGAAACACCAAGATACACAAAGGATTTTTAATAGAGATTATATAAAAGAATATTTTTGCATAATATACAAGGAATATTAATTGGGGCTTTAAATTAGTAGAAATGATCAGGCAGTACTCCCCACAATTCCGACCCAGAGTATGCTCCTATCCGTCGATTAAATAAATGACTATTGGAAACGAAATAATCCTTTACTTTTTTTTGTAATTTGTAAATTTACTTTTCGCAGAAAGAGTAAAGAAGAATAGAAACGACAAAAAACCAGAAATAAATACAATTACAGTATAAAAAAATAAAAAACTAGCTTTTTATTCTTTATACTTTTATTCTTTTTCTATATTCCTATTTCTATAGATAAATTTTTAAATTTCTATAATAATTCTAATTCATTAATTAATATATAATTTTTTTCGTATGGAAAAAGGAAGGGTTATTGATATCTTTATAATGAGTATTTGATTGAAGAATTAAGTTATTACTCAAGAAAGAAAAATTAAAATGATTTTTGAAATCATTAAACCAAAGGATGAGTTCAATTCAGAAGTACTTTAATTTGAATTTATATTAATTCAAATTAATTTAATAAAATAATATATAAAATTATTAAAGCAGAACAAACAGAATTCAATTGGTCTAATTCGGGATCGTACAATAAATTTTTAACTTATCCATCTTATAAACATATTAATATAAAATAATACTGGCCAGATCCTTAGATTTATTTAAAGTCCTCAAGGAGCCGTATGAGATAAAAATCTCATGTACGGTTCTGGAATAGCGATGGAAACTGTAATGCTATCACCGACTATGATTATCTAATAGTTCAAGTACAGTTGATATAGTTGAGGCACAATCAAAATATGGTTTTTTGGGATGGAATTTGTGGCGTCAACCTATAGGATTTATTATTTTTATAATTTCTTCCCTAGCAGAATGTGAAAGATTACCTTTTGATTTACCAGAAGCGGAAGAAGAATTAGTAGCAGGTTATCAAACCGAATATTCGGGTATCAAATTTGGTTTATTTTACGTTGCTTCCTATTTAAACCTATTAGTTTCTTCATTATTTGTAACTGTTCTTTATTTGGGCGGTTGGAATATCTCTATTCCGCACATATTTGTTTCTGAGTTTTTTGAAATAAATAAACCATACGGTGTTTTTGAACCGACAATTGATATGTTTATTACATTAGCTAAAACTTATTTGTTCTTGTTCATTCCTATCACAACAAGATGGACTTTACCTAGGATAAGAATGGACCAACTATTGAATCTTGGATGGAAATTTCTTTTACCTATTTCTCTCGGTAATCTATTATTAACAACTTCTTCTCAACTATTTTCACTCTAAACGAATATGATATCCTCTACCCCCAACTTGGATCAAACAAGAGAAAAAAAAAATAAAACTATTTCTATATATTCATGATATGTTCCCTATGGTAACTGGGTTCAGGAATTATGGTCAACAAACAGTACGAGCTGCAAGGTACATTGGTCAAAGTTTCATGATTACCTTATACCACGTAAATCGTTTCCCCATAACTATTCAATATCCTTATGAAAAAATAATCACCGCGGAGCGTTTACGCGGTCGAATACATTTTGAATTTGATAAATGTATTGCTTGTGAAGTATGTGTTCGTGTATGTCCTATAGATCTACCCATCGTTGATTGGAAATTGGAAAATGATATTCGCAAGAAACGATTACTTAATTACAGTATTGATTTCGGAATCTGTATATTTTGTGGTAACTGTGTTGAGTATTGTCCAACAAACTGTTTAGCAATGACTGAAGAATATGAACTTTCTACTTATGATCGTCACGAATTGAATTATAATCAAATTTCCCTGGGTCGGTTACCAATGGTAGTAATTGACGATTATACAATTCGAACTATTTTGAATTCGACTCAAGAAAAAATCAGTAAATACTTGGTAAATACTTGATTAAAATTTAAGATAATTTGTTCAATAACCGTATCCACATTAATTCACACCCCCCTAAATCAACTATTTTTTTCTAGTCTGGTTTTAATAAGGTCATGAAAAAATTTTTATTTATCTCTTATCCTACATATAATGGATTTGCATGGACCCATACATTATTTTCTTTTCGTCTTTCTGGGATTAGGTCTTATCTTAGGAGGTATAGGAGTAGTATTATTTACAAACCCTATTTATTCTGCTTTTTCGTTGGGATTAGTTCTTGTTTCTATATCCCTATTCTATATTCTATCAAATTCATATTTTGTAGCTGCCGCACAACTCTTTATTTATGTGGGAGCTATAAATGTTTTAATCATATTTGCTGTAATGTTTATGAATGGTTCAGAATATTACAACGATTTTAATCTTTGGACCGTCGGGAATGGGGTTACTTTGCTGGTTTGTACAAATATGTTTGGTTTACTAATGACTAGTATTACAGATACGTCATGGTACGGGATTATTTGGACTACAAGATCAAACCATATTATAGAATACGATTTGATAAGTAATAGTCAACAAATTGGAATTCATTTATCGACAGAGTTTTTTCTTCCCTTTGAATTTATCTCAATAATTCTTTTAGCCGGTTTGATAGGTGCAATTTCCGTAGCGCGTCAATAATAATAAATCTATCAACTTATCAACAGCAATCCAAATCAAACTTAATTTTGTGTTATGACATTTATTTACAGAATACAGAATTTGAAATTGGTTATGTCTAAAATATAAATTCTTTTATTCGACCTATTCACCATATATTATATTTCTTTGTTCCATACTTACTTTGTTTTTATATTCTCGTCAATTGAACGCGTTGCCTTGTTATTCATGTTATATTGAAACGAATCGAAATTAATAAGGAGTTGATCAATGATGCTAGAACATGTACTTGTTTTGAGTGCCTACTTATTTTCTCTCGGTCTCTATGGATTGATCACCAGCCGAAATTTGGTTAGAACTCTTATGTGTCTTGAACTTATACTTAATGCGGTTAATATAAATTTAGTAACATTTTCTGATTTTTTTGACAGTCGCCAATTAAAAGGAAATATTTTCTCCATTTTTGTTATAGCCATTGCAGCCGCTGAAGCAGCTATTGGACCAGCTATTGTTTCGTCAATTTATCATAACAAAAAATCAACTCGTATTAATCAATCGAATTTGTTGAATAAGTAGTATGAATTATAAGTAGTATTAACCAGAAAATTTAGAATATTCAAAAATTCGAATTCGCGTGTATTATACAGAATGTATGATCATGTTTGCGAAAATATAAGAAATCAAAGTATCTTGGTTCTCTCCCATGAGTCAATCCGTAAGTAGATTGATTAGAAAAATTCTGGTAACTCTAAATCATTGATTCATCTGGTATCTAAATATATGATTGATTTACAAGTTTACTAGATCGAAAATTTATTATTAAAAAAAAATTATAGATAGATCCAATGTCACATTCCGTAAAGATTTACGATACGTGTATAGGGTGTACTCAATGTGTCCGAGCTTGTCCCACAGATGTATTAGAAATGATCCCTTGGGACGGGTGTAAAGCTAAGCAAATTGCTTCTGCTCCAAGAACAGAGGATTGTGTGGGTTGTAAAAGATGTGAATCCGCCTGTCCAACGGATTTCTTGAGTGTTCGGGTTTATTTGTGGCATGAAACAACTCGAAGTATGGGTCTAGCTTATTGATACGTGCCAAAAAACCCAACTTAAATACGACTCCATTTTATTTTTTTACCTTTACCGACAAAAGCGCGTACTCAAAAAAATATTTTTTTTCAGCGCGCGCTTTTCTGGTCCAAGTGTATTTTGTTTTTACTACGAATTTTTTTCCTTGGTTAACGATAGTTGTAGCTTTGCCAATATTTGCGGGTTCCATTATTTTATTATTTCCTCATAGAGGAAATAAGGTAATAAGGTGGTATACTATTTCTATATGTCTAATAGAACTCCTTCTAACAACCTATGCGTTCGGGTATCATTTCCAATTGGACGAGCCATTAATCCAACTGGCAGAAGATTATAAATGGATCAAATTTTTTGATTTTTCCTGGAGATTGGGAATAGATGGAATTTCTATAGGACCTGTTTTGCTGACGGGGTTTATCACTACTTTATCTACTTTAGCGGCTCGGCCGGTTACTCGCGAGTCCCGATTATTCAATTTTCTGCTGTTAGCAATGTATAGCGGGCAAATAGGACCATTTTCTTCTCAAGACATTTTACTTTTTTTCATCATGTGGGAATTAGAATTAATTCCAGTTTATCTACTTATATCCATGTGGGGAGGAAAGAAACGTTTGTATTCAGCAACAAAATTTATTTTGTACACTGCCGGAAGTTCCGCCTTTTTATTAATGTCAATTCTAGGTATTTGTTTAGTAGGTTCTAACGAACCAACATTAAATTTTGAAACATCAGCTAATCGATCGTATCCTGTAGAACTCGAAATTATCTTCTATATTGGATTTTATATTGCTTTTGCTGTTAAATCGCCAATTATACCCTTACATACTTGGTTACCAGACACTCATGGAGAGGCACATTACAGTACTTGTATGCTTCTAGCTGGAATCTTATTAAAAATGGGAGCCTATGGATTAGTTCGGATAAATATGGAATTATTACCCCGCGCCCATTCTCTATTTTCTCCTTGCTTGATGATAGTTGGCACAATTCAAATAATCTATGCAGCTTCAACATCTCCTGGTCAACGTAATTTAAAAAAAAGAATAGCTTATTCTTCCGTATCGCATATGGGTTTCATAATTATAGGATTCGGTTCTATAAGTGATACCGGACTCAACGGGTCCGTTTTACAAATAATCTCTCATGGATTTATTGGCGCCGCACTTTTTTTCTTGGCAGGAACGGGTTCTGATCGAATACGTCTTGTTTATCTCGATGAAATGGGTGGAGTGGCTATCAAAATTCCAAAAATATTTACGACTTTCAGTATCTTATCAATGGCCTCTCTTGCATTACCCGGCATGAGCGGTTTTGTTGCAGAATTGATGGTATTTTTTGGAATACTTAATAGCCAAAAATATCTTTTACAGCCCAAAATTCTAATTACTCTTGTAATGGCAATAGGAATAATATTAACTCCCATTTATTCATTATCTCTGTTACGCCAGATGTTCTATGGATACAAGCTTTTTAATGTCCAAAACTCTTATTTTGTTGATTCTGGGCCGCGAGAATTGTTTCTTTCGATCTCTATTCTTTTACCCGTAATCTCTATTGGTATCTATCCAGATTTCGTTTTATCGCTATCAGGTGAGAAAGTCGAAGCTCTTCTATCTAATTTTTTTCTCCATAGTTTTTGTGAGTAAACCAAAACAAATCCTATTATTTTTAAATTTGTTGGACAAAGAAAAATAAGTACTTTTCTTAGTTTGAGTAAAATAAATTGGAATTAGATTCTAACCAGGTATGTAATCCAGCGAGAACCCTTTGCTTTTATTTTTTCATTTCCATTACTTGATTCAAAAGGTTCTAGCTGGATTACACGAAGTTTGTTTATATACATTTATACGTTCCTATGTTTATTTTGTATTTTTAAAGTACTTTTTTCAATTAAATAAATGTTCAATTAGATGTTAATGTAAATGAACCATAACTATGTAACCCTATTCCTAATAAATTAACCCCAAAATAGCATATCCAAATTATAAGAAAACCCATCGAGGCCACAATTGCAGAATTTACACCTTGAAATTTTTTATTTGTTCGAATATGTAAATAAATTGCAAATATGGTCCAAGTAATAAATGCCCAAGTCTCCTTTGGATCCCAATTCCAATATGATCCCCATGCTTCATTAGCCCATACTGCTCCCGAAAGAATACCTATCGTTAAAAATAGAAAACCCAGACTAATAATACGATAACTCCAAAGATCCAATTGTTGAATCAATCGAAACCTGAAATAATTCTTACAAAAAATAAAATAAGTGTTTATTAAACGATTATTTTTTTCTATTATGTATTGAATCTCGCCCAGCGAAAATGGCTGATTTAATAAATTTAAATTTTTGCTTTTACTAAAATTTCTGATGAAATTTTGAATTGTAATGACTAGAAGAGCTAGTGATAATAATGATCCGCATAAAAGAGCTGCATAGCCCAATACCATCATACTTACGTGCATCATTAACCAATGGGATTGTAGAGCGGGTACTAATATTTTATATTTGTCCATTTTCGTTAAAAGACCTGAAGTAGCAAAACCTTGGGTAAAAATAGCACTTGGCGCGGTTATTGCGTTTAAATTTAAATTGGTTTTAATTTTTTTTAAATACGGAACCATATGAATACTGGCGAAACTCCATGAAAGAAAGATTAATGATTCATATAAATTACTTAGTGGTAAATGTTGCAAAAAAATCCAACGAGTAACTAATAATCCTGTTATACAGGAAAAAATAGCCATTATTCCCTTTTCCGACGAATCATATAGTCTTACGATTTCATCTACTAATAAGGTTAGCAAATGAATTGTAATTACAATTGAAACGAATGAAAAGGATATATGTGTAAATATATGCTCTAAAGTTGAAAATATCATAAAAATTGAAAAATAAAAAAGCGGGTCGTATTTCAATTCAATTTCAATTATAGGATAATTGAATTCAGTATAGGATTTACTCTTTTAGAAGAAGCCATGCATGCCGCCACTCGGACTCGAACCGAGATGCTCTAGCACTGCTTCCTAAGAGCAGCGTGTCTACCGATTTCACCATAGCGGCTTGTTCGAAATCATAATAATACTTTTTTATTCAATTGTTGAGAGTGAAGTAGTCAATTCAATGCAATATATATTTATTGATTGGTGCTCTATTGGAAACAAAAGTTAGGGTATAGCTAGTGATAATAACTTGAAGTATTTAGAAAGTTATAAAACATATTTTAATTAGTTTCAACAGTTTAGTAGTGACTACAAATTTCCTCTCTGTTCTTCTCTAATTTAATTAGTTTAAGATTAATAACTTGAATCGATGGGGATTCGTATTTTCCCCACCATAAAACATAATCAAAAGAAAGGTTAAATCCTCTTTTTGTGTTTATTCTTTATTTCAAAGAAAAAAGTATAGCATTTTAATTTAATTTTAATACATACAAGAAATTTTTAATTAGAAAAGCAAAACAAATAAAATTCGTCATTGCTATTCATTGGGTCAAAACATTATAGAATAGCCATTTTTCGTTTTAGTTATATTTATTTATATTAAATTATATATAATTTATATAATATTATTATTGTAATAAAATACAAATTTTTCTAAATAAAAAAATTATAAATAATTTATAATTAGAAACAAATTAGACTTACTGCTTTTCGAATCAAAGCAACTCAGATTTTTCCAATCTTTGATTCTTTAATTTGTTGTATAAAAAAAGTTTTAGAATTATTTTTATAAAGAGATTTACCCAATGAAAAAGCTTTCAATGCTGTCCAATATCCTTTCTTTTTCCAAAGATTTTTACGAATACGTTTTTTTGAGATAGAAGTACGTTTTTTCGGAACTGCCATTAAAAAAATATAATAACTAGTTAATGGTTGGATGTCAAAGACATTTATTAGCTATTTTTCAAAACCCATTATTTTTTACTATATAATTATCCGGCTATTTCTTTATTTTATAGACTGTAGACCCTTTATAAAACAGAGAAAAATAAAAATAGCGTAAATAGAGTAAGTAATAGAAACAAAAAAAAAACAAAAAATACAAGGTACCCTTCTTTAATATGTAAATTTTAAATATTTAAAAAACTTGAAAAATATTCAAACTAATTAAGTTTATAAAATTATATATTTTAATTTATTTTATTAACCGACCCCTTTCATTTCAAAAAAGCTAAGAGCCGGTAAATCATAAACAATTTTTTAAGATAAAAATATTTTATTTATTTTTATGCAATATACATATCAATATTCATGGATTATACCTTTTATTCTCGTTCCAATTCCTATCTTAATAGGAGTAGGATTTCTACTTTTTCCCACAGCAACAAAAGATTTTCGTCGTATGTGGGTTTTTCCTAGTATTTTCGTCTTAAGTATAGTTATGATTTTTTCAACCTATCTGTTTATTCAAGAAAAAGATAACACTTCTATCTATCTATCTATATGGTCTTGGACTATCAATAATGACTTTTCTTTAGAATTTGGATTTTTAGTTGACCCCCTTACTTCTATTATGTTAATATTAATCACTACTGTTGGAATTATGGTTCTTATTTATAGTGACAATTATATGTATCATGATCAGGGATATTTGAGGTTTTTTGCTTATATGAGTTTTTTCAATGCGTCAATGTTAGGATTAGTTACTAGTTCTACTCTGATACAAATTTATTTTTTTTGGGAATTGGTTGGAATGTGTTCTTATCTATTAATAGGGTTTTGGTTCACCCGTCCTACTGCAGCGAATGCTTGTCAAAAAGCGTTTGTGACTAATCGCGTTGGAGATTTTGGTTTATTATTAGGAATTTTAGGCTTTTATTGGATAACGGGTAGTTTAGAATTTCGGGATGTGTTTGAAATAGTCAATAACTTGGTTTATAATAATGAAGTTAATTTTTTATTTGCGACTTTGTGTGCCGTTCTATTATTTGCTGGTGCAATTGCTAAATCTGCTCAATTTCCCCTTCATGTATGGTTACCCTATGCTATGGAAGGGCCTACTCCTATTTCAGCTCTTATACATGCCGCTACTATGGTAGCGGCCGGAATTTTTATTGTAGCCCGGTTTCTCCCACTTTTAATAGTTTTACCTTACATAATGAATCTAATAGCTTTGATAGGTATAATAACATTACTTTTAGGGGCCACTTTAGCTCTTGCTCAAAAAGATATTAAGAGGGGTTTAGCTTATTCTACAATATCTCAATTGGGCTATATGATGTTGGCTCTAGGCATGGGTTCTTATCGAGCTGCTTTGTTTCATTTGATTACTCATGCTTATTCTAAAGCTTTGTTGTTTTTAGGCTCCGGATCTATTATTCATTCAATGGAAACTATTGTTGGCTATTCTCCAGATAAAAGCCAGAATCTGTTTCTTATGGGAGGTTTAAGAAAACAGGCACCTATTACCAAAACATCTTTTTTAGTAGGTACACTTTCTCTTTGTGGTATTCCGCCTCTTGGCTGTTTTTGGTCAAAAGATGAAATTATTACTCATAGTTGGTTGTATTCACCGATTTTTGCAATAATCGCGTGTTCCGCCGCAGGATTAACTGCATTTTATATGTTTCGGATATATTTACTTACTTTTGAGGGACATTTCCCTGTTTATTTTCAAGCTTACAGTGGCAAAAAAAAAAGCTTGGTCTATTCAATATCTTTATGGGGTAAAGAAGGGCAAAGGGGGATTAAAATCAACTTTTCCTTATTACCCTTATTATTAACACGAATAAGGAATAATGATAAAAAGCTTTTTTTTTTTTTCAAAAAAAATCGAATTAATTGTAATAGAAGAAGTATGATGGTACCTTTATTTACTATTACTAATTTCGGTACTAAGAACATTTTTTCGTATCCCCATGAGTCGGATAATACTATGCTGTTTCCTATGCTTGTTTTAGGTTTATTTACTTTGTTCATTGGAGTCATAGGAATTCCTTTCTTCACTCAAAAAGGACGACTGCAGTTGGATATATTATCTAAGTTGTTAACTCCGTCTATAAACCTTTTACATCAAAATAAAAAAATATTGATGGGTTGGGATTCGTATGAATTTATAACAAATGCAACTTTTTCAGTCTGTATAGCTTCTTGCGGAATCCTGATAGCATTCTTTTTATATACGCCTGTTTATTCATCTTTACAAAATTTATATTTATTTAATTCATTTGTTAAAAGTATTTATAATAAAATTAAATTTATTGGTGATAAAATTATATATGTGATCTATGCTTGGGTATATAATCGTGGTTATATGGATTTTATATATATAACTTTCTTAACTCAAGGTATAAGATTTTTTGCTGAAGTATGTAATTTTTTTGATAGGCGAATAATTGATGGAATTACAAACGGGTTCGGTATTGCGAGTTTTTTTGTAGGAGAAAGTATTAAATATGTAGGGGGCGGTCGAATCTCTTCCTATCTCTTAGTGTATGTATCTTACATATTAATCTTTTTAGTAATTTATTGTGGAAATATTTTTTTTCTTTAACTATTTCTAACTTCGAATTTTCTTGATTCCGATCCACATCCAGATAATAAGTTTCATAAACGGGTCTATTTTTATATCGTGTCTCTTTAAAGAGGAATTCATCTTTTGTTTTTTCCTTTCCATTCACTCGTATCTCTTCCCTTTCATCGATTTTGTCCAGATCCTCCTTTTCTTCCGAAAAAAGGGAAGGAGAAGGATCTTCTTCGGTGGATCCCTCTTGTTCCTGTTTAGTCCCCTTCGTTTCTGGAGTTGTTTCTATTTCTGGATCTGTTTCTTCCTCGCTTTCCCCCCTTTCTGAGGTTTCTTTCAGTTTCTTAGCAAGAATGGGCGACGGTATTCTGCCTAAATAGTAGACACAGGTAATAAATAAGAGAATACTAAAGATTCGAGCCATAAAATTTCTCAATTCTGACACTAGGTACTTATTAGATCTAATAGAATTATTTTGCTGTATCCAGACTAATATCAATCCAACCCATTTCATGAATAAAATGTGACCAATTAACCAACCGACAAAACTACTTGTTACAAATAACATCTTGTTGTTGCATCGAAACAAAGAAATGTTCACTAATCTGACTAACATTGAACTTGGTAAAATGAAAGGGTTGAATAATTGAAAAATGAGATTATTCAGGAATACACATTGAATGCTAAGATTACGCATTGAATTTCTGTTAGTAGATCGATAATCAAAAAAGTGTTTGCGGTTGTTCCAGAAGAAATTAAACAAAAGATACGGTAGAGCTAGGACAGTTATTGTATGAGGTCTACCCAATGCTAGATGCAGAGGCACATAATAGATCGATATGAACATCATGAGCTGTCCCGTAATAAAACCGGTTGTTGCTGATACTTTCTTCTCGGTTCCTTCTTCTCCCTCTTCCATAACGGGAGCTCGGAGAAGGAAGAGATAAGAGGGCCCTATGGAGAATGTGGTCAGAAATCCATAATAGAGTCCGACCACAACGACCGAATTTATTATCTTCATGCATAAGGATA